CATGAGTGTTCTATACCAAAAACAATTTCCAACTATTTTTATTGAACCCATTTTTGTATTAACTTTTATGTATTAACCTAGTAGTAGAAAGAGTACCTTCCTGCATCTGGACTTCAAACAGTTTAGCTTTAACCATATTAAAGGTTTTATGTTATTGGTTGATAGAGAATCAAAAAATATTTACCAATGAATCACGAAATGCTATGATTCTTAAAGATGGTTTCTTAATTTATTCAGAAGTAATTCGTAAGATCATGCACCTTTTTTCCTAGTTTAAATGAAAAAAAAAAGTGCAGCTGGTTCAATTCAGCCTATTCTTGAAATAAACAACTCGCACGCACTCCCTTTCCAAAAAAAATCAATACACCAAGAACTACACTTAGATTTATTGGATTTGTTGCTAAAATATCGGTATTAAACCCGAAACTCCCGGCGGATGACCAGTGACCCAAAGAAACGAAAGAATCGGTTAAATTTTTCATACGATCTCCTCTTTCCTTATAGACAGATTAACTATCTATTTTTTTTTCATATTTATTATTCATATTTACCTATTTTATTTCTAAATAGAGTTATGTTATTGTTATAAAGTTCAAAATAGAATATTCGATTTCTATTATTTTTATTCTAAATTCTATTAGAAATTCTATTCGAAATTTAGTAAAAATTTTAAATGGATTTCTTTTTTCAATTGGAAATTTCTAATAAGAACAATACTTATTACTTTTGTTACAACACTTCCCTAAAAAAATTTCGATTGCACTAAGAAGGGGGAAGGAAGAGAGCGAATTGGTATACTAACTCCTCATCCTCAAATCAATCCTTCCGATGGATTATTGCCCCAATAAACAATAAATAAACAATAAAAATAAATAAAAAAAAATACGTATTTTTTATAAGATTAAACAAAAGGATTCGCAAATAAAAGTGCTAATGCTACAACTAGTCCATAAATCGTTAAAGCTTCCATAAAAGCCAGACTAAGCAATAAAGTACCTCGTATTTTTCCCTCTGCCTCGGGTTGTCTCGCGATACCTTCTACAGCTTGGCCCGCAGCAGTACCTTGACCAACCCCAGGTCCAATAGAAGCAAGCCCAACGGCCAATCCAGCAGCAATAACGGAAGCGGCAGAAATCAATGGATTCATGATAAGTTCCTCGCACCAAAAAAAAAGAAATGGTTAATGATACAATCAACCAAAAAATTATGACTTAATTAAATTATTCCATAGATAAGATTTTTATCCCGTCGAAGTAACTAAAAACCCCAATTTGAAGTAATAATATTATTGAATCATCAGAACTACTTTAATATCAATATCTTTTTTTTTTTTATTTCTATCCACGTTTGAATTCATACAACTTTTTCCATTTCTTTCTTTGTTCCAAACTATTCTTTGAATTCGAGCTCTTTCTTCTTTTTCTTGATTTAATCTCTTTATTCAATATTCAATTCACAGTTACAAACGAAAAGAAAAGACTTCTATTGGAACTCTTTTCGAAATTCCCAGTAGTAGTAGTATGGATTAGATATCTCTTTTAGCTCATATATAACTAAAACTAATTAATATCTAATATTACATATACGTGTTTTTCTGCCATAACGTAAACCAACTATGGATATCTTAGATTCAATCCGATTCAAAAATCATTTTTCGAAACATTCACAAAGGAAAGCTGGTTTATCGCCATTATTATTACATATACCTAGTTTGATCCTACTCTCCTAAAAAACCCATTTTTCTGAATCTCATTTTTTGGAAACTCTTTTTTCCTTTTTTTTATCATTATCTCACGTGGATACAATAAATATAAATTGAATGGGCGAATTCTTTAGTCTGAATTGATTGCAAGAAATATAAGTCTTTAGTTGATCTAAGTTCATGTAATTTTTTATTTATTAATATTAAAATATTAATATTTTTTTGTTTTGATCAATTGTTGAATTGAATAAAACCGACTGAAAAGAGAATCGCTCTGTAGACTCTAGAACCTCTTTTTCTATTTTTTTATTTAATCGCACATCGTAAACAAATAAAAAATTATCTTTCAGATAATCAAAAATTATCTTTCAGATTATGACTTCTAAGATTGGAATTGAATAAACAAAACAATTAAGACAATATAAAGAAAATATTCATTGGAAAGAGATTGAAAGGAGATATGGATATAAAGGGACTACCCGAATTTTAGGAAAAAGATCTTTTAGATCTCTTTCCTTTTTTTACAATTCTATAATATCGCAATCTTTTTTACTATTCCTCTAGATCGTATATACCTCCTTTTGTATATTTATATGTATATTTATGTTCCTTATATATTTATGTTCCTTAAGTAGATTATCTTGAGAAAGAAGCTAAAAAAAAAAGACTTTTTAAAAAATTAGTCAATGATGACCCTCCATGGATTCGCCTATATAAGCCGCAGATAAAGTTGCAAAAATAAGAGCTTGAATGCCGCTTGTAAATAATCCAAGGAACATGACAGGTATAGGAACCACT